TAGCAATTCCTTTTTGTTATCCTATCTAATTTCTAATTTCAATGAAACTTGGCCCAATCTTTCTTTTTTGAAGAAAAGATTGGGCCGAATCAAATAAAGAATAAACATCTTATATCTTCTATACTATGAACTATGAGAATCTTTTTGTATTTGTATATATCTTTTATATACTTATATATATATACTATCTATATATACAATATATAGACCTTATTATATACGAAATACGAAACAATATACAAGTATATACAAAATCGAAACATAATAAGATAAGATCGAAGAAAGACTAAACAACTTATCTACTTATCTATTCTATTATTTAGTGTTGGAACCATAGGCTAAATTATGGATCCTTGGGATTGGATTGGTGGATCATTTTATACTCTTTATTTTCAGGCCATAGATCAAGCCAAGAGAAGGATTCCTTCAACACCTATCCTGTATATTGTCTTTTTCGTTCCCTGTTGTAATAGAGATTCATTTTCTTATTTGATTATATGACACGAGATTCTGCGAGACGAGAATTCATTTTTACTTTATGGGAAGAAACAACTATGTATCTTTTTTATGAGAATTGAAAGTTTGACATGAGAAAAACCTGTCTTTATATATCTTTTTTTTGAGTAAAAGATTCTATTATAATAACTATCATAATATTGAAATGATTCCTCAGATTCTTTAAAAGGATAATCCTTTATTTTCAAGACTCGCTCGTTTTTCATTAAAAATCTTAATGATTGGATCATATGCTTCATTGTAATTCTGATGAGAAAAAAAAGAAATAGTAAAATGATTTTTTCTTCATTGAATGACTATTCATCTGTTAGTATTAGGTTTTCCTAAAATAGGGGGCAGAAAGAATCTATGGAAAAATGTTGGTTCAATTCAATGTTGTCTAACAAGAAGTTAGAACATAGATGTGGACTAAGTAAATCAATGGATAGTCTTGATGCTCTTGGACATACCAGTGAAAGTGAAGAAACTATTCTAAATGATGAGGAGAAAAGGATCCCTAGTAGGGACAGTTATAGTTTCAGTGATATTCATTATATAAATTATTTATTTGATAACAGGAATATTTGGAGTTTGATCTCTGATCATACTTTTTTAGTTAGAAATAATAATGGTGACACTTATTCTGTATATTTTGATATTGACAATCATATCTTTGATATTGACAATGCTAGTTCTTTTTTGAGTGAACTAGAAATCCTTTTTCCTAGTTATTTGAATAGTGAGTCTAATAGTAGTAATTACTACTATTATTATCCCATGTATGATACTCAATCTAATTGGAATAATCACATTAATAGTTGCATTGACAGTTATCTTCGTTTTGAAATCAGCCTTAATAGTGACATTTACAGTGGTATCGACAGTTACATTTCTAGTTTCATTTGTGCGGAAAGTACAAGTAGTATTGAAAGTGGAAATCCTAGTAGCAGTTCTTTTAATATAAGAGAAAAATCTAATGATTTCGATAGAAATACAAAATACAAAAAGTTATGGGTTCAATGTGATAATTGTTATGGATTAAATTATAAAAAATTTTTTAGTTCAAAAATGAATATTTGTGAATACTGCGGATATCATTTGAAAATGAGTAGTTCAGATAGAATCGAACTCTTTATTGATCCTGGCACTTGGGATCCTATGGACAAAGATATGGTCTCTATGGACCCCATTGAATTTCATTCAGAGGAAGAATCTTATTTAGATCACATCTCTTTTTATCAAAGAGAAACGGGTTTGACTGAAGCTGTTCAAACGGGCGTAGGTCAAATAAATAGTATTCCCGTAGCAATTGGAGTTATGGATTTTCAGTTTATGGGAGGTAGTATGGGATCCGTAGTAGGTGAGAAAATCACCCGTTTGATTGAATATGCTACTAATCGATCTCTACCTATCATTATTGTGTGTGCTTCTGGAGGAGCACGCATGCAAGAAGGAAGTTTGAGCTTGATGCAAATGGCTAAAATATCTTCTGCTTTATTTGACTATCAATCAAATAAAAAGTTATTCTATGTATCAATCCTTACATCTCCTACAACTGGCGGAGTTACAGCAAGTTTTGGTATGTTGGGAGATATTATTCTTGCTGAACCTAATGCCTACATTGCTTTTGCGGGTAAAAGAGTAATTGAACAAACATTGAAAAAGACAATACCTGACGGTTTACAAGAGGCTGAATATTTATTCCATAAGGGCTTATTCGACCCAATCGTACCACGTAATCTTTTAAAAGGTGTTCTGAATGAGTTATTTCAGCTACACGGTTTCCTTCCCTTAAATCAAGATAAGAAATAATTTTTTCTCCTTCCGATAAATCTGGGAAAGAAAAATCATTTTCTCCGTCATTTTGACATATTCATATATAGAACAACGAACAATAGATAAAAAAAGATATCAAAAAAATGAAAAGAAAATATTAAATAAAAAGAAAGAAGAAATAGAAAATAAAATAAATTCAATATTCAAATAACAAATAATCATAATAGAAAATTTCTTTCTATTTTTCTATTTAGCGATAATTCCCGTTTTTCACTAGGAATCCATGTTTGTTGGATAAAATTGGTTAAAGTCGGAAACTCATAATAAACTCGTTTCTATCTTTCCTTTCAAAACACCTTTTTTGTTTTGTGAAAGGAAAGATAGAAAGACGATGAAGATAAGGATGGGAAAAGAAGAATCCAATTTATGAAAGCAGATTATCATGCATATTCGTGTAGAAAGAGGAATAAGTACGCTTCATTGAGTTCTACATTCATTATTGATTATTAAATATTTCATATGAATATTATTTCTAATAGATAGACTTATCATAAGATATCTTTATAATTATAATTTCCAATTAGAATAGAAATATGAAATAGAGGTACCCATTCTATGATAGATTTGAACTTTCCCTCTCTTTTTGTTCCTTTAGTGGGCCTAGTCTTTCCGGCAATCGCAATGGCTTCTTTATCTCTTTATGTTCAAAGAAATAAGATTGTCTAAATATGATGAGACCAAATCTCATCAATTTATTTCAACACTAGATCATCATACAAATACTTTTTTTAATGTAATATGGTATGGTAGGATATATGATATGTAGACTTTTCGAAAACAAATGGAAGAGTTGTCTTGTTATGTATACTGATGGATAATATATGCATTAATGCATGTATATGCAGTTATACCTTAATCAATTAAATGATTAAATTCAAAATGATCCGCAAATCTTTTTTGAAAAATATTTGAAATAGAAAATCAATGTATCTAACCAATTCTCTCTAATGGTTCCTGCCGGAATGCTGCTAGTTAATGAAAGTTATTTATAGATCAAGTAATAAAATAGATCAAGTAATAAAAGTCGAGTCAAATCCATTTGGGTTATTCTATCAATTCCAATCGAATGCAACTGGATCTAGTATAATATGAACTGGCGATCAGAAGATATATGGATAGAACTTATAACAGGGTCTCGAAAAACAAGTAATTTTTGCTGGGCCTTTATCCTTTTTTTAGGTTCACTAGGATTCTTAGTGGTTGGAACTTCAAGTTATCTTGGTAAAAATCTGATATCCGTATTTCCGTCTCAGCAAATTCTTTTTTTCCCCCAAGGGATTGTGATGTCTTTCTATGGAATCGCAGGTCTATTCATTAGTTCTTATTTGTGGTGCACAATTTCATGGAATGTAGGTAGTGGTTATGACCGATTCGATAGAAAAGAAGGAATAATGTCCCTTTTTCGTTGGGGATTTCCTGGAATAAATCGTCGCATCTTCCTTCGTATCTTTCTGAAAGATATCCAATCAATCAGAATGGAGGTTAGAGAGGGTCTTTTTCCTCGTCGTGTCCTTTATATGGAAATCAGGGGCCAAGGAGCCATTCCGTTGACTCGTACTGATGAGAATTTAACTCCACGAGAAATTGAACAAAAAGCTGCCGAATTGGCCTATTTCTTGCGTGTACCCATTGAAGTATTTTGAAATGAACTAAAAAAAAAGAAATCTCAGCATGAGAGAAGGAACTTAATATATTTATCAGTAGATCATATATGGAACAATATTAAATAATATTAATAAAATCTAAAAATATAATATAACTAATCAAAGAAAATATATTGAGAAAAAAATAGATTCAGGAGATTTTTATACAAAAAAACTCTTTTGTATATGCATACACATCTCGTCCAGCTTCACTCTTTATACTATCAAAAGGTCTAATATCTAATAAGTGTAGATTCATCAAATATTCTAACATGTCTTTTGTTTTCGTAAAACATAATTACTCTTTTTAGGCCTTTGAATTGATAGCATATCTCCGCGCTGGGGTTATTACAGTAAAATCTTTTGAATTCGAAATAGAAATAAAAGAATTCAATGATCTGGTAGAGTTCGTCTTTAAATCCAAATTCTATTCGTTAGTTCAAAATGGGTTTTCGAGTATTCATCGAAAGGAATAAATAAAGGGTAAATCGGTTACAATTTGCCTAATTGTGATCTCTGGAATATGGAAATAATATGAATATTTCATTCTTTTTTTTTCATTCGAAAAGGGCCTTTCTTGTATGTTCTATTCTAGATCCTAAAGACTCAATTCTTACACAAAAACAAAAATAGGAAAAGATCCATAGGTTCGATACCTTCTTCTTGTTATCTAATTCGTGCTTCATAGAAATCTCAGATAAAATGGACGAATGAAACAGATTCATTAACAATTTATATCACGGATACAGAATGAAAAAAAAGAAAGCATTGGCTTCCCTCCCATATCTTGTGTCTATACTCTTTTTGCCCTGGTGGGTTTCTCTCTCATTTAAGAAATGTCTAGAAACTTGGGTTCTTAATTGGTGGAATACCCGGCAATCCGAAATCCTTTTGAATGATATTCAAGAGAAAAATGTTCTAGAAAAATTTATGGAATTAGAAGAACTATTCCTGTTGGACGAAATGATAAAGGAGTACTCGAAGACACATATGCAAAGGTTTCGTATAGGAATGCACAAGGAAACA